CACAACCAGTCCATAAATTGTTAAAGCTTCCATAAAAGCCAGACTAAGCAATAAAGTACCTCGTATTTTTCCCTCTGCTTCTGGTTGTCTGGCGATCCCTTCTACAGCTTGACCCGCAGCAGTACCTTGCCCAACCCCAGGTCCAATAGAAGCAAGCCCGACAGCCAATCCAGCAGCAATAACGGAAGCGGCAGAAATCAGTGGATTCATGATAAGTTCCTCGCAAAAAAAAAATAAAGAAAGAAATAGTTAATGATACAATCAACCAATGAATTATGACTTACTTATTCCATCGCTAAGATTTATCCATTCAAAGTAACTAAAAAACCCGAATTGAAATAATAATATTCTTGAAGCATCAGAACTGCTTCGATATTTTCCTATCACGTAATTTTTGTTAATCCATACGACTTTTGTTCGGCCAGTTCTTTCTTTTTTATTTTTTTTTTCCGAACTATTCTTTCTTTGGTTTGAATTCTTTGTTCTTTTTCGTGATTTAAATTCATTCAATTCAATAAACAAAAAATAACAGTCGAAACGGAAGGACTTCTATTGGAATCCCTATCTAAATTCACAATAGTAGGGCAAATTAGATATATCTTTAGTTCATATATACCTAGTTAATATCGAATATCACATATACATGTCTTTCCCCCATAACGTAAACCAACTATTCGCATCTTAGATTCAGTCGGATTCTAGAATCATTCTTCGAAACATACGCAAGGCATGTCTTATAACGATTAGATTACATACATCTAGTTCGAACCCCCCCCCCTTTTTTTTCCTCCTCTAACCAACCCTTTTTTTATAAATCTCCTTTTTTGTAAACCCTTATCTTCTTTTTTTAGTTATCATTATCCCACATGGGTACAATCAATCTAACTGACAAATTCGTTAGGCCTAATCATTGCATAGAAATATCAGGATTGAATTGATCGAAGTTCATGTAATTTATTATTTATTAATTTTTTTGGTCAATCGGTGAATTGAATGAAATCAACTGAAATGAGAATCATTCTCTATACCTTCTTTTTTTTTTAATCGTACGTCGTAAACAGATATCATAAGAAGTCTTACTTAGATTATGACTCCTAATATACTACCTAATAAACTAATATTTAATAAACTAATATTTAATAAACCCACTAATATACTAAACTAATATTTAATATTGGAATTGAATGAACAAAACCATATAAAGGGAATATTCATTGTAGGGTGGTATAAATCGACCAAACAGGAATTTGAGGAAAAAGATCTAAAAGATCTCTTTCCTTTTTTTTTTTTACAATTCCTTAACTTAATATCGTAATATTTTTTTTACTATTACTCTAGATCGTATATACTTTATTTAGACCTTATTTTATTTGTATATTTTTCTTCCCTAAGTCTAAGTGGATTACTTTGAGACACGCAGACATGCCGTCAGGCTAAGCTAAAAACAAAAGACTATGTCGAAAACTAATCAATGATGACCTTCCATGGATTCGCCTATATAAGCCGCAGCTAAGGTTGCAAAAATAAGAGCTTGAATGCCACTTGTAAATAATCCAAGGAACATGACAGGTATAGGAACCACTAAAGGTACTAAAGAAACAAGAACAACAACTACCAATTCATCAGCTAATATATTTCCAAAAAGTCGAAAACTAAGCGATAAGGGTTTTGTGAAATCTTCTAAGATGTTAATGGGCAAAAGGATTGGGGTTGGTTGAATGTATTTACCGAAATAACCTAATCCCTTTTTTGTAAGGCCCGCATAGAAATATGCTACTGACGTGAGTAAAGCTAAAGCAACAGTAGTATTTATATCATTTGTGGGTGCGGCTAACTCCCCATGAGGTAACTGTATGATTTTCCAGGGTAAAAGAGCCCCTGACCAATTCGAAACAAAAATAAATAAAAACATAGTTCCAATAAATGGAACCCATGGACCATATTCTTCTCCAATCTGCGTTTTGCTCACGTCTCGAATGAATTCAAGTACATATTCAAAGAAATTCTGACTGTCAGTCGGAATGGTTTGTGGATTACGAACAGCTATAATGGCTGAACCTAATAAGATAGCAATTACAACCCAAGAAGTAATAAGTACTTGGCCATGGACTTGGAAACTTCCTATTTGCCAATAGAAATGTTGGCCTACTTCCACCCCGGATATATCGTATAACTCTTTTAGTGTGTTGATGGAACATAATAAAACATTCATATTAACCTCTGAAAGAAATAGAACTTTAAAAGGAATTATTTTTATTCACCCATCTCGTTTTCGACTTGCATACTTTCATTGGATATTTTGAATACCAACCCAACTAATTACATAATATCCTCGGTTATTTTTATCTCTTTTGTGCGATTCAGAAATAGTAACCGATTCAATAAATCTATTCTATGGAGTTCCAAAAATGATTTACTTATCTTATTATTAATCAAGAATTTCGTATATAGCTAGAACGGCCCTCACAAATTGCAAATACTAATTTGTTAAGAATTAATC